TCATAAACCCATAACCCATTTTTCAATTTTTAAGGGACTCTTGGATACAAATAAAAATCACGATAATGTGTATTTTTCCTCGAATCTGTCATTTAGAGGTAAAGGATTAAATCCTTTTAAGAAATAAAGTTTTTGATCGGAATATGAAGCAAACCGAAAGACCCCTTAACTATTAAAGGAGTTAATAGAACGAATCGCACTTTTACCACTAAACTATACCCGCTACAATGTGATTATTGTATACAAATGGGCCTTTTGTCGAATAGGGGAATTGGGCGTAATCAAGATAGGATCATAAAAGAATCATGAAAATTAGAGTATTGATGTTTTTCGTGGGGGATTCAAATTCAATGAGATTCGGAAAAGAAAGGGGGCCTCGCCTCATTTAAATAACTAAGTTATATTTTTTTCGTTTGCTGGAGGAGTTTTGACTAGATACGGCGCGCCAAAACAAACCACTGAAATTATAACATAAAAATGCATTGTGTGTAAGAATTCATAGTTTCATTTTTTTATTCCCGTAAAGTAAATCAAAAAGGAAGAAAGAATAATAAGAAATGACACTTTGATTTTCTAAAATAAAATAAGACTGGAAAGGGTTCTTCTTTTTTTTTTTGTTGTTCAACCATTTTTGTTTTCAAATCAGATAAATAATTTTATCTAGGATTCGTTGAAACACAAAAAAAGGCCCGGCTAGGTACTGACCCGGCCAGGCCATGGAAATAAAAAAAGTCCCGTTCAAACAAAATCAAAGTAAAGGGGTCTTCTTTCTTTTTCTTTAGATTGTATCTTTTGGATCTTTCGATCGAGCCCTTATTTTATCTAAATGGAATTGCTGCTAAAAATTGTACATCGTTATATACTAAATATTAAAATAATAACGATAGAGAAAGAAAGACTTTTTTAATCCTTACATTATGTGTAATGTAACAAAGTAATTATCTTTTTCAATTGGGAGAGATGGCTGAGTGGACTAAAGCGGCGGATTGCTAATCCGTTGTACGAGGTTTTCGTACCGAGGGTTCGAATCCCTCTCTTTCCGTTTCTATTGATCACTTGATATTTGATTTCTCTTTCCAATTTTACAAACTTTGTTTCCTAGTTAAACGCGTGGAATAGAAAAACTCCTAAGAAAATTGAAAAATCAAGCAAAGAAACTCCTTTCTTATTTTATTCTTCACGTCCTGGATTACGTCCTGGATCATTAGAGAGGAATCCAAAGATGAAAAGAGAAACAAAGAATATCACTACTGTGTAAACGAAGAGTTTGAGAGTAAGCATTACACAATCTCCAAGATCATTTTTTGAAAAAAAAAAGAGAATAGATCCTCTAGTTTTATACCACATTTTCTGTTTTGACACCAAGAAATAAAGTGCTTTCTAGAAATATAAAAAAATTTTTAGCAATTCATTTGTAATAAAAGTCTTTCATTAGATTACCAAAAACTTATTTCATACCCCCACAATATCTAATTGTGGGGACCTTAATAGGGCAGAGTCTTTCACTGGAAAAGGGTCGGAATGGGAAAATAGGATGAGTCCGATTTAGCGCAGCTAGCCACGAATTTGCATTTTGAATTCAGGGTTGATATTGTAAGACTTATCTGATCTTATCAATTGTTAGAATTTGATTTTCTCGAATAAATCATGAATTTTCTACGATAGTATTAAAGCTCTCATCGAAAACTTACAGCAGCTTGCCAAACAAAGGCTAAGAGAAAAAAGAATAGAGGTATGACTGGCATAACATCGACGATTGGATTCAAAAAAGCATAGGCCTCGGGCAATTTGGCGACGAAAATATTACTCGAATCAAGAGCATAATTAAGACAGATACAGATTAAACTAAAGATATTAAACATAACAGCCATTTTGTTCTTGGAGATAATTGCATTTTGATTGAGTTATTCATATAAGGAAAATGAAGAAAGTAAGGTTGACAAAAAGATCCTTCTTTTGCTTTGAACCCACCCAATCAAAAATCCTCTAAATTCTCAACGGAGAATAGAAGAAATCATACTTTCATACAATATCTTAATTGAATTATATGTAATGATCAATAAATTCAGGTAAATTCTATACCTACATATATCAAAATTCTAGAAAGAATCGAATTTATTCAATAGATACTTGGACTAGAATTGACGAACAACCAATAACAATATTATTCTTTATTAGTATCCAATAGAAATTGGGGCGTGGCCAAGTGGTAAGGCAACGGGTTTTGGTCCCGCTATTCGGAGGTTCGAATCCTTCCGTCCCAGAGCATATCCATATCCTTTTTATCAGAATAAGGATTGCTTTTTTGAAAAACGTTCTGTTTAAAGGTCTAATATTGGATAGAATGTGATTCGTCTTTCTGATTTTGAATCATTCTTTTCTGAATCCTAGCTTTTTTTTCACAAACTGAACTGAATCGAGTTAAAATGACATGCAGATGTAACTAAATCGATTTAGGATCCCGGTAAGATGGGACTAGAGATCCAAGAGTTTGAATTGAGAAAAAAGCTGGACGGGCTTTTCATCATATGCTCATTCCTTTCATATTGAAAGGAGGGTAGTTACTTAGAAAAACCTTACTTGACGTCCCATATCAATTTGAATTTTCAGCATTTTGAATCGAAATGCGAAAGAACCTATTTTGATTTATGACTCATTATTCCCATAGAACTAATTGGGAGGTAGATAGGAATTAATTAGCAACGGACAGTATTAATTGAAATATCTGGTGTGTCTGTCCGAATCCCATTAACAAAGAAATATGTAACCGATGTATTTTCTTTGAACCTTATTTTTCATTTTAAGGTATTGCGTCTTTGTCTTTAATGAAGACTTATAAATTTATGTAACGATTGGGGCGGGGGTGAGTCATAAATTTGATTCACTTTATTTTATGTCAAGATTGCAGAAAGATTACTGAGCTCCAGGTTAAACAAACTACGAAAATACATATAAAATGAAGAAATGCTTAGCTTAGTAGATGTATTATTCTTATCGTTCTATTTCAGTGACAATAGTCTTTCGATTTTTATGAAAAATAATTGTGATCCCTTAAATGTATAAATTGAATATTTAACAATGATATCGAATTTTTCAATTCGATTATAAATAGTTTTAATGATTTCTTAGGAGCTTAATCTTTGGTACTCAAAAAAGTGGGAGCTGGGTTAATCTCGCCTATCCTATTGAGTCACTTGAAGATGTCGATTCAAAAAGACTTCATTTATTCGTTTTATTTATGTTAGTTAGGTTATTAGTTATATTATGTTAGTTAGGTTATTGTTATATTTTATTTCTGTTTTTTTTTATTATTTTTATAATTTATTTTGATAATTTATATATTTATATATAGAAATATATATATATATAAATTATAAATGTTATGTTGCATTCATAGACTAAAATATGGGGATGGGGTCTTTCTAAGACTTCTTTAGAAAAATATCTAACCATCTATGTATCGAAGAAAAGGTAGAGATTACTATGTCTATGTACCGACTGACCCGATGACTATTCATGATTCCATAATTGAATCAATTCCATACTGGTTCCAAATTAAAAAAATGTTATGGTAAAACTTCGTTTGAAACGATGTGGTAGAAAGCAACGTGCGACTTGAAGGACACGATCCGGTGTGGATTCTTACATCCACTATTTTATATAGGAATGAAGGTGCTCTTGACTCGACATCGTTTGTTCTGTTCCACTAGAATCCCTCTTTTTGGGGGGGATTGTAATGTAAATAGTCCATGATGGAGCTCGAGTAGAAAGTATTGATTAATTTCTCGGGGGCAAAGGTCTAGGGTTAATGCCAATCAATAAATTGGAACAACTTCGTAAGTATATCTTCAATATAGAAATTGAACGGATCCAATTCGAGCAAGTTTCCAATTCAAAAAAAAAATAAAATTTGTTGGAATTGATAAAACTTTTTCGACCCAAAGTGTATCATGTGGGAATCACACGTTCGTATGATTTTTTGATAGAAAGAAATCACAAAAAGGGTATGTTGCTGTCCTTTTGAAAGGATTAAGAAGCACCGAAGAAATGTCTAAACCCAATGATTTAACACAAAGATAAAGGATCCCAGAACAAGGAAACACCGGTTCAATTGTCTCAATATCTGGATCAGAATAAAGAATTCAAATAGATTTTAAACGAGACAAACAAAAGGGGGATTAAAGACCACTCAATAAATGAAATTAATTGCCTAAATATTTTCTTTTGAAATATTTGTGAGTTATACAATTTGAGTTATGAGTACAAATGATTTTTTTTCTTTTTCATTTTTCAGGAAACTGGAAGGAAGAAGAAAAAAAGGAGTTAAATCATAGTCTAATTGATTTGAGATTTGATGATTTTATGGCCCATTTGCCATTCATTAGAATTCTAGACATAACATAGACAAAACTTCGACTCATTTTTTCTCGAGCCGTACGAGGAGAAAACTTCCTATACGTTTCTAGGGGGGTATTGTTCATCTATATCTATCCCAATGAGCCGTCTATCAAATCGTTGCAATTGATGTTCGATCCCGAAGAGAAGGAAGAGATCTTCGGAAAGTGGGTTTTTACGATCCGATAAAGAATCAAACTTATTTAAATGTTCCTGCTATTCTATATTTCCTTGCGAAAGGCGCTCAACCTACAGGAACTGTTCAGGATATTTTAAAGAAGGCAGAGGTTTTTAAGGAACTTCGCTCTACTCAAACGAAATTCAATTCAAATTAAGAAAATCAAAAAAGAGGGAGTGACTTGTATACAAATTTAGATAATATTTCTCTACTAGTTTGTTTTATTTCCCCCTTTTCTTGCTCTATTCGTAGCTATTTATCATAGCTTTCATAGAATTCCATGGTCTATACTGGCAAAACCATATTTTATTGATTTTAGAACTATAAAAATCTGCTAGTTCCTTCAATTGGGTAGTTTTCGTTAGAACTCTTAACAACCGAGGAATCAAATTTGCTTATTCCACTTCTATGTTTATTTATGGTGATT